ACAAATCACTACCCCCTTTTTTGTATTTCCTTAATTTATTTCCTTAATTGAATTTCGGTTGATTAAGACGAAGTTCCTTAAAAACCTCTGCCTTCTTTAAAATATCCTGAACAGTTTCTGTAGGTTGAGCCCCTTTTTCAAGGAAATATAAAATAGCAGGAACATTTAAATAAGTTTGATTCTTTATCGGATCATAAAAACCCACTTTCTGAAGATCTTTTCCTTCTCTTCGGGATCGAACATCAATTGCAACGATTCGATAGACGGCTCATTGGGATAGATGTAGATGAACAACACCCCCCCTAGAAACGTATAGGAAGCTTTCTCCTCGTACGGCTCGAGAAAAATGATTGATTCGAAGTTTTGTCTCTGTATGGAATTCTATCTAAGAAATGACAACTGGATCCATAAAATGATCAAAGCAATTAAAGATCTAAGTCTTTTTTTCTTCGTTCTTCCTAAAAATGAAAAAGAAACCATTCGTACTCTCATAACTCAAGTTGGATAACTTTCAAACAGTTCAAAGGAAAATCTTTCGGCAATTTCATTTATTGAGCGGTCTTTCCTCCTTTTTTGTTTGTCTCGTTTAAAATCGGATTCTTCAGTCTGATCCAGTTATTAAGACAATTAAAAAGGTGTTTCCTTGTTCTGGGATCCTTTATCTTTGTTTTATTTTAAATCATTGGGTTTAGACATTACTTCGGTGCTTTTTAATCCTTTCAAAATGGCAGCAACATACCCTTTTTGCGATTTCTATGAAAGAATCCTACAAGATGATGGATTCCCTCGTGAAACACTTTGGATCGAAAAAGTTTGATCAATTCCAATATTTAAATTTTAAACTTGCTCGAATTGGATTCTTTCGATTTCCATACCTAAGATATATTTACGAAGTTGTTTCAATTTTTTTATTGATTGGCATTAACCCTAGACCCTTGCCCCGAGAAATAAATTAATACTTTCTACTCGAGCTCCATCATGGACTATTTACATTCCAAGACAACAAAAAACGAGGGGTTCTAGTGAAACAGAACCAATGATGTCGAGCTAAGAGCACCTTCATTCCTACAAAAAATGGTGGATGTACAAATCCACAACGGATCGTGTCCTTCAAGTCGCACGTTGCTTTCTACCACATCGTTTCAAACGAAGTTTTACCATAACATTCCTCTAAGAACCGGTATGGAATTGATTCAATTATGGAATCATGAATAGTCATTGGTTGGGCTGATGTATAAACACCATAATCTAAAGTATTTTCTATATCTTCTATATCTATAGTATATAGATATAAATAATACTATAGATATAGGTGGAGAAATATTTTTCTGAAGAAGTCTTAGTAAGACCCCATCGCTAATATTAAATTGTCTAACATTATAATATTAATAAATATATATAATAAATTATTTATATATATATATATAAATAATAAAAAAAATAATAAATAAGACGAACAAACGAATTCTTTTTGATTCTGCATTTTCACGTGACTTAATAGGAGAGAAAGATTCAGCTTCTAAAGCTTCTAAGGAATGATTAAAACTATTTCTCTTTCGAAATTTCGAATAAATTTCGAAAGTTCCCCTCTCGACATCATTATTCCAAGAAAATTTGATAGTTAAAAATAACTTTTGATCATCTTAGGAAAAAAGATAAGTCTTTTTTTTTTTTTTCATCTGATTGATAAAATCCAAAGAATGGGGAGGGTTTCGTATCTATCAATTCGATCAAATAGACTGAGCAATTGTCACCGTTTATAGATATTGATTTATAGATATTGAAATGAACGCCTTCCCATCACTGATTAACTCCTATCTACCCCATTCTATGGGACTGATGCAGCATAAATCAAAAGAAGGGGATGTCCTAGTCTTTTTTATTTTTACGAAATGCGAGCTGTCTGGGCACAAAGCCAAACAAGCCCAGATTAAGTCCAGTTTTTACTCCTTTTTTTCTATTTTAGCCTACCTCATTGATTAAGAATTAAGAGACTTAGTGAATTGAATTAGTACCAAAAACCCCCTCTTGGCGAAAAGTAAAGAAATCCACAAAAAAGAAAATTGAATCTAATTAGGCTAATTTAGGGGGTAGAGAATACGAGATAGGGAATATGGATTCTTTCGCATCTCGATTCATTTTTTGAAAAAAAAAAAACGATTCATCGAAGAAAAAAATAAGAAACAACAATCCCATTCCAGCTAACATTTCGATTTTAAACAGAACATTGTTAAAAAAGCAATCTATATTGTCAGAGAATATATATGTTCTGGGACGGAAGGATTCGAACCTCCGAATAGCGGGACCAAAACCCGTTGCCTTACCACTTGGCCACGCCCCATTTAGATTTCTATGCGATACTAATAAAGTATATTGCTGGTTTTGTTTGTTTGTCAACTCTAGCCCAAATATCTATAGAATCGATTAGATTGGTATTCAGATTTTTCTATGTTTTTGGTATGTGTAGATATAGAATTCAACTTAATTTATTGATCATTAC